ACCTACATTAGGATTACTTGTTAATGGTTGATCAAGTCTGATGGATTCCCCCTCCGAAACAAGGAGTTCGGGTCCTGGGGGGATAATATCAACTACTTGACGTCCATCCGATGTATCCACTATGGTTATTTCATATCCCCCCCTTTCTTTTCGTATGATTCTACTTACTATACCTGCTGCTGTAGCATTATAAATTGTATTGTTACTTTTGCTACCATCAGGATAAATCTGACCTCTTCCCCTATTCCCGCCTACATATATGGGATATTTTAAGAAGTGAACATCCTTATTAGTAGCGGGATCTGGGGAAATAATAGGAAAGGAAATTTCACTATATTTTTGACCCGGAACAGGACCTATCACAAGAATATTTTTTTTAGTGGGGCGGTAGCTCTGAAAAGACAGATTTACTATCCTTTCTTTCATCTCAGGAGAAATACGATCGGGGGGGGCTAATTCAAACCCTTCGGGTAAAATAAGAACAACTCCAATATTCAAGGCCCCCCTTTTACCATTCGAAAGAACTTGTTTCAGTTTTGTATCCAAAGGAATTCGAACAACCGCTTCAAATACAGTATCGGGAAGTACCGCCTGGGGAACCTCAATATCTACAGGCTTATTAGCTAAATGACAATTGGCACATACAATACGCCCAGTTGCCTCTCGTGGATTTTCATAACCTTGTTGCGCAAAAATGGGATATGCATTTGAAATGGATGCCTGAGTCATTATATATATTATTATGGACAATACGGAAATGGATCGAATAATTTTTTCCTTTATACAAGAACGGGTATTTCTAGTTTGCATGGTCCAATAGTTGATACCAACAAATTCTACAATATAAGGGGGTAGGTCACTTGTATAATTCCCTATCTATGATTCTGCTATTTACTGGAAAATTCTTAGTAGAATATAGGAATAATCTCTTGAATTGGTGGAAATATCAAATACAAATATAAAGAGTAAACACGATTTTTAATGCTTTTTTTATGGACAAAACAAAGAAAGTAACAAACATTAAAACTGGATTAAATCATTTTTCATTCATTCATTGAGTGATAAATCAATACAAGTGACGGAGATATACGATTTAAATAATGGAAGATACAATATTTAAAAATTGTATCTAGAATAACTGGAAAAGTGGAAGCAAGAACAGATATAATTTGATCGTTATGATCAAATCCAAAATCTTTGTAGATAGAGTCAATCATTAGTTCCCAACCATGGGGCGAATGGAATCCGATACATAAATCAGTTACTAAAAGAATGGAAAAAGCTTTTATTGTATCGTTTAAGTTATATAGGAATTCCTGAACCAGAGAGTTAAGAATAACAAGCTCTTTATTCCCCAGAATAGAATAAACACTTAGAATAATGAAAGAAATTATGTTTATTGAGAAGTTCAAAATCGTATTCATCCGGTCTTGGTTATACATCTTGATCAATTGAACCGTTTCTTTGTGGATTCCTATATTAAGATTAAGCTTTTGTATATGTGTCTCTTTAGATTCTTTTATCATTTCGTCTAACAGGAGGAGTCTCTCTAATTCTATGAATTTTTCTAGAATACTATTTTCTTGAATATCATTCAAAAGGGTTTCGGATTGTTTCTTATTCCACCAATTAATAACCCATGATTCCATACTGTTATTAAATGATAGAGAGATCCACCAGGGCAAAAATATTAAAGATATAAGATATAGAATGTGAATTTTATTTTTTGCCATTTTTTCATCTATGAATTGTTAAGGAATCCACCCCACCTCATTCGTTGACTCTACACGGTCGAATATTTCGATTCTATTACGTACTCGAGCCCATGAATGAATCTACCCCACCTTTTTTATTTGTTTTTGGTTAGTCTTTTATTTTAATCTAGAAAGAATACAGAAATAGAATAAAGGCCCATTTCAAATTGAAATGAAGAAGAAATAATAAAATAAAAATAAAAATTATTCATTTAAATTCAATTGGTACACGCAAAAAATAGGCCAATTCCGCGACTTTTTGTTCAATTTCTCGTGGAGTCAAATTCTCATCAATACGAATTAATGGAATAGACCCCTGGCCCCGTATTTCCATATAGAGGAAAAAGACACTACGAGTATAAATACCCTCTTCTTTAACTTCTATTCGTATGGACTGAATATCTTCCATAAGGAATCGGAGAAAGATACGACGATTTTTTCCGGGAAATCCCCAACGAAAAATACAAACTATTCCTTCTTTTCTATCGAATCTATCATAACCACTACCTACATTCCAAGAAATTATACACCACAAATAAGAACTAATAAAGAGACCCGCTATCCCATAGAAGGACATCACAATTCCTTGTGGAAAAAAAAGGATTTGCTGATACGGAAATAAAGATATAAAATTCCTATCTAGATAACTATAAATTCCAACCACTAAGAATCCTAACGAACCTAAAAAAAGTATAAAGGCCCAGCAGAAATTAATGATTTTTCGGGAGCCTGTTATACGTTCTATCCATATAGATCTCCAATTCATACTAGATTAGATATAGTTGCATTTTATTGGAATTGAGAGAATAATCTCAATTTGACTTTACTCTTTTTGTTTACGAAGTAACGCTCATCAACTAGCACTTTTCTTATATTATATGAACCTTCGGGATCTCCTTCATATGATCTCATTCTAGATATCTACATATGACCCCCCATTTAAGATATCCGACAAACTCATATCTAGTTGAAATAGCTATAATTCGTTTACCCATATCGCGTTTCCGACTGCAACTGCATAAGAGTTCGTTCATTTATGTTCGTGGGAAGTCATATATTATATTATACCTTCACTAAATATATTATTTGTGTTATAATGCAAGTCTAATTAAATTAAGTCTTAAAACAATGAATTAAATTTTGTCCCGTCGAATCTAAACAATTTTGTTTTTTTGTACATGAAGAAATAAAGAAGCGATTGCAAATGCCGGAATTACTAGGCCCACTAAGGGGACAAAAATAGATGGTAAATTTAGAATTGTCATAGCAACGGTACCTCGATTTAATATTTGTACCTGTTATTGTTACATTATGTAATTGTTACGTTGTTATAAAATAAGGGCGTCTTATATTATTATATTAATCTTATATTAAAAATTATCTTATAAAAATTAGAACTAAATAAAGAACCTTTTTCATATTGTTCATATTTCTACATAAACTATATGTATGATAATCGATTCTCAAAAAATAAATAAATAAAGTCCTATTTGAGTGGATTTTGATTCAAAGGAAAGAAGGCGTGGAGTTGAAAAAATTCACCCAGAACGTCTTTTAAAAGATTACGTGGTACGATTGGATCAAATAAGCCCTTATGGAATAAATATTCAGACACTTGCGAACCCTCGGGGACTGTCTTATTCAATGTTTGTTCAATTACTCTTTTACCTGCAAATGCAATATAGGCATTGGGTTCGGCAATAATGATATCGCCTAACATACCAAAACTGGCTGTCACCCCACCAGTAGTGGGAGATGTAAGGATGGATATATAGAATAACTTTTTATTTGTATTTGATTGATAATCATATAAAACAGAAGATATTTTAGCCATTTGCAGCAAGCTCAGACTTCCTTCTTGCATGCGTGCCCCCCCGGAAGCACACACTATAATAAGGGGTAGAAATTGGTGGGTAGCATACTCGATCAAACGGGTTATTTTCTCCCCTACTACGGATCCCATACTACCCCCCATAAACTTAAAATCCATGACTCCAACTGCTATGGGAATACCGTTTAGCTGACCTATTCCCGTTTGAACAGCCTCCGTTAATCCTGTCTTTTTTTGATAAAAGTTGATACGATCTTTATAAGGTTTCTCCTCCGAATGAAACTCAATGGGGTCCAAAGATACCATGTCTTCATCCATAGGATACCAAGTACCCGGATCAATCAAAAGTTCGATTCTATCCGAACTACTCATTTTCAAATGATATCCACATTGTTCGCAAATATTCATTTTTGACTTAAACAATCTCTTATAATTTAATTCATAACAATTCTCGCATTGAACCCATAAATGCCTGTATTTTTGAGTTACATCGGGATCATTATAACTTTCTCTTAAAGTTAAATCATTATCATTCGTGCTAGTTCTTATACCGAAACTCTCGCTTTCACTACTATTTCCACTTTCACGACAAATGAAAATATAACTGTCACTGTAGTTGCCACTCTCGCATAAAATGTAATTATGAATAAGGATTTGAGAATGAAGATAATTACTAGTAATGCGCTTATTCCAACCATTTTTAGTATCATACATGTAACGATCATAATAGGAATCATCACTCTGCGATCCATTATTCAAATAACTAGAATTCTGATAAGTATAAAAAAAACTTTCTAGTTCACTCAGAAAGGAATGATCATTATCAACCTTCAAAATCTTATTTTTAATAGAAAAGTTTATGTAATAACTATCTTCATTTTTATCCTTAACTAATAAAGTGTCATCGGCGATTAATTTAAGAATGTCTCTGACACCAAATAAATGATCAAGATTACTGGAACTAGAACTGTCATTATCACCCCAATTATGATTAGAAATACTTTTATCCATAGCATTTAAAAAACCGTCTTCACTTCCACTGGTATTTTCAATAGGACCAATATTGTCCATTGAATTACTTAGCCCACACCTAAACCCTTCCTTAGACATGAACCCCCATTTTTCCATATAACCTTCTTGACCCCTAATGCATGAAAAGACAATAAATGAATAGTCATTCGATGAAAATTTTTTGAAGATACTTTTTTTTTAATTATAATCCATTATAAATCTAAATATTAAATATAAAAAATTGATAAATAAAATAAACCACCTTATTATATGTCGTGTTAAATTAAGTATCGAAATTTTGTCCTCTTCTAATTAAATTTATTTTCATAAAATCCTGTCTAATATTTATTTATATTCCACTCCAACACATACATAACGAAAAAGACAATATACGGGATGGGTAG